ATACCCGATTCATAACTAGATAGTTTCTCCGGTCCTTCCCTAACCGGGGCTAAAACTCCGGAAATTACAAATGCCAAGATAGGAATAATGCTTGATATTATCAGAAATGCCCAGAAAATATCATATTCGTGAAGCAGAAACATAAATGTACTCCTATTAATGTGGAATATGCTGAATTATTCGATTCGAATCGGAAGTGTCAATTTATCCAGAACTTCTTATCTTAGTTTAGTCTTAGTTTAGGCGAAAGAAGAATATATTTTGATCAAACGGCATAGTTTAGAGTTTCTGTGGGACATATTTTGTTTAAAGATTCACCTAAGAAAATCCCACTTACATTTTTTATTTCGATTCTATTTAGATATGGTGTAGACATAGGGTGCTCCTTCTTACAAAAACAAGATTCTCTCACTTTGTCTTGGGTTCTCTATCCTCTATAAAAAGATAATTCTATAAAAACAAGTTAATAAAATACTAAAATATCCTATATTATCCTATATATCCTAATATTTATAATATCCTACCTAATATATATATATATATTTATATATTATTATGATTACTATCTATATTATAATCCTAATACCTAATATATCCCAATAATAATTATTATAATAATTATTATAATATTATAAAATAAATATCCTATAATTAATAATTAATTAAATACTATAAATAGTCTATAATTAGTATATTCAAATTATTTATTTCATTTCCTTTTTTCTTAATTAATTTGATTCAATTTTTCTTAATTAATTTGATTCAATCCGTTGAATTGAGAGGTGACATATAACAAGTTATATCTTTCTCTACAAAAACAAAAAAAATTGGAAACTTTGAACCTGTACCATCCCACCTTATCAGAAATAAATAAGAAGGATGGAGTTATTTCATTAGAGTTAGAATAAAAGATTCTTTCTATTTTGGAACAATCTCTAGTAATAAACTAGATTACGATTTGGAATGAACCAAAATACTCGTTTGTTTTGTTATGGCAATAACACTTAATATTATTAATATAATGATAACACCAAACAATGGGGTAGATTCCGACACAAAAAAACTTTTACAGTACACCTATACTAGATACTAGACAATGAAACATAGCAAAGAGTGGAGTAATCTAATCGACGGAATCATAAAAGATTTACATAACATTACATTTTCTAATGAAAGAATTACATATTATCGAATGATTCAATAGACCAAATCAAACCCCCAACCCAAACCCCCCCAACTCATAGAATATAACGTTAATCCTTTAGTACCAATTCATTATCTCTCCATTATTTGTGAATCAATCAATAAGGTTTCTCTTGTTCTGCCAAAAAAAGATTAGTGATTAGTCAGGACAGGGGTTTTTTTTCTACAAATACAAGACCTAAGACCAAAAAAAGAATACGTCTTAGACCCATGCTACTTAGAATTAGATTTCGTTGGGTCAGGTTGAAGTTTTTAGTCGGAATCATGTCATGATTTCCACTTCCTAAATTGATTTGGTAATGCTTTCATTTCTACGATACCTGGCCACAACTATGAGGAAATGAAAGCTATACTAAAATAATATAAAATATATTAGGATTATAGGGCTATACGGACTCGAACCGTAGACCTTCTCGGTAAAACGGATCAAACTTATTATTATCGAAATGATTTGAACTGTTTCAAAGACCCAACATGCATTTTGTTGCATTGGGCTCTTCCATCAACTGATGTAAAGATCAGTTATTCTACCATATTTTATCTTTAGAGGAAGATAATGAGATGGCTCCATGTGCTATGATTCATTATTTGTATTCTGATCTAGGAGCAATACCAAAGTGTTTCAAGGAAGTATTACGTTGACTTAGGTCTGCCTTCGGCCTAGATTAACCTAAGTTAAATAGAATCTCTATCGCCTCGCTGGAACAGTCGAATATGAGACTTCATACACCTTCAAGTTCATAGAGCGAAAAGAGGTTTTTTTGAGTCCCTTATACTCATTATGCCTAGCATTGAATGGGATGGGTATTTACCTTATCAACTATCAAATCACTGGTGGGTTCTATTTGATTTGGCAACTTAATTAGCGCCTGAATCGGACCGAACCAAATATTTGTTAGGTCAGGCTATTGTTCTCTTGTTCCCTCGAACCTATGGAATGGAGTAAGACATCAATTTTTCAATACGATCAATTATGTTCATTGCATAATTGGCTCCTTTGAAAAGCATTGGCGCACGTGTAAACGAGGTGCTCTACCAACTGAGCTATAGCCCTTGTTATAGACATCTTAACATATAGACAATTTCTTGTCAAGATAGATATTTCATAATCCCACATGATAGCTCTCTGATTTATTTATTTTATTTAAGCTTAACAGAAAGAAATTAGTATTGCTTGGAAATCCTATTCCATCTATAATTCCCGAAGTGATGGGTTCCTATTTGTAGTGATAAATGACCTACTTAACTCAGTGGTTAGAGTATTGCTTTCATACGGCGGTAGTCATTGGTTCAAATCCAATAGTAGGTAGAACTTATTAGATACTGGAGTCAATGAAATGATATCTAATAAGTTTTTCTACCCATCTTCTTTTTTTTATCAGATTAGACTTGATTGTGTTCAATTAGCAAAATCAACATGTGGTGTATATATAAAGAACTTTTAAAAAACTTATTCTTTTTATTTTGATCTAATGACTTAACTAGTAGGAAATAACATTGACAGCCTCCACTCGTGTCCTAGCTCGTCTGAGAGCTAGATTCGCTTCAATTGCTTGTCTCTTACCCTCAGCTCCACTCAAATTAGCTTCAGCTATTTCAAGAGCTTGTTGAGCTTCTTGCGGATCAATATCAGTACTTATTTCCGCATCATTTCCTAAAATGGTGATTTCATTATTACCTATTCTAGCAAAACCACCCATCAGAGCCACCGTTAACCATTGGTCGTTGTTAAAGCGTATTCTCAAAAGACCTATATCTACAGCCGTGGCAATGGGGGCGTGGTTTGGTAATACGCCAATTTGACCACTATTAGTAGATAAAATGATTTCTTTCACTTCTGAATCCCAAATAATTCGATTAGGAGTCAGTACACAAAGATTTAAGGTCATTTCTTTAATTTGCCCTCCTCTTCTAAGTTTATAGCTTTCGCGGTAGCTTCATCGATGTTACCCACCAAATAAAAGGCTTGCTCGGGAAGACTGTCTAATTCTCCGGAAAGGATCAGTTGAAACCCTCTAATTGTTTCTGCAAGACCGACATATTTTCCTGGAGAACCAGTAAATACTTCTGCCACGAAGAAGGGTTGTGATAAGAAACGCTCAATTTTTCGTGCTCTGGCTACAGTTAAACGATCTTCTTCGGATAATTCGTCCAACCCAAGAATAGCTATAATGTCCTGAAGTTCTTTGTAACGTTGTGAAGTTTGCTTAACTCTTTGCGCAGTTTCGTAATGTTCCTCACCAACGATTCGAGGTTGTAACATAGTTGACGTTGAATCTAAAGGATCCACTGCAGGATAAATACCTTTGGCAGCTAACCCTCTTGATAGTACGGTAGTAGCATCTAAATGTGCAAATGTCGTGGCAGGAGCAGGGTCGGTCAAATCGTCCGCAGGTACATAAACGGCTTGTATCGAAGTTATGGATCCCTTTTTGGTAGAAGTAATTCTTTCTTGCAAAGAACCCATTTCTGTACTAAGGGTAGGTTGATAACCCACTGCAGAAGGCATTCTCCCCAATAAGGCAGATACTTCTGATCCCGCTTGGACGAAACGAAAGATATTGTCGATGAATAGAAGTACGTTTTGCTCATTAACATCCCGGAAATATTCCGCCATGGTTAGTGCAGTCAACCCAACTCTCATACGAGCTCCCGGCGGTTCATTCATTTGACCATAGACTAGAGCTACTTTGGATTCTGCAATATTTTTTTCATTAATTACTCCGGATTCTTTCATTTCTATGTAAAGATCATTTCCTTCACGAGTACGTTCGCCTACTCCGCCAAATACGGATACGCCTCCATGAGCTTTGGCAATGTTGTTGATCAATTCCATGATGAGTACTGTTTTACCTACTCCAGCTCCCCCAAATAGTCCTATTTTTCCTCCACGGCGATAAGGAGCTAAAAGATCCACTACTTTAATTCCTGTTTCAAAGATTGAGAATTTTGTATCCAACTCTATAAAGGCGGGTGCGGGTCTATGAATAGGAGATGTTGTGCTAGTATCTACAGGACCTAAATTATCAACAGGTTCCCCAAGAACGTTGAAAATTCGTCCGAGTGTAGCTCCGCCAACTGGAATGCTTAGAGGAGCTCCCGTATCAATTACTTCCATTCCTCTCGTCAATCCATCCGTAGCACTCATAGCTACAGCTCTAATTCGATTATTTCCTAATAATTGTTGTACTTCACAAGTCACATTAATTTGCTGACCGACAGTATCTCGACCCTTAACTACTAAAGCGTTATAAATATTAGGCATCTTGCCCGGAGGAAAAACAACATCTAGTACTGGGCCAATAATTTGAGCGATACGCCCTAGGTTTTGTGTGGAAACCGCAGGACTAGAAGGGGTAGGATTGATTCTCATAATTATAATTAAAGTGAAATATGTCGAAAATTTTTTTGGAATAGTGCCATGCCAAGGGGAAAATAAATGTCCGATAGCAGATTGATCGGTTAATTCAATACAATAAGAAATAAATGGGAGTTAGCACTCGATTTAGTTGGTGTCACCCAACCGAATACGATTCAATCGTATACTCATTGAATGAGTAAAGAGTAAATTTTCAAGTTCAGCCAATCCCTCTTTTTTTTTCAAAAGAAATATCAAGTACATGAAATCACGAGTAAGTCTCTTTAATTTATTTATCATTATAGAAAAGACCATCCATATTGGATTCCAATATATATAGAATTTGAACCCGAACTACATTTATGATTCAGTATTTCGATCTCGTTGGCTATTGTTCTTTCTATTTTTTTTTTTTTAGATATTTGATTTCTGCCTATCT